CGATCCATTCGTTCGTAGAGCTATTTACTCGATCGCAGACATTTCTGCAACACCTCTAACAGAGGAACAAATAGTCAATTTGGAAAGAACTTCTTGTCAGCCTCTTTCAGATATGAATCTATCTGATTCAGAAGGGAATAACTTGCATCAGTATCTCAGTTTCAATTCAAACATGGGTTTGATTCACACTCCATGTTCTGAGAAGTATTTACCATCCGGAAAGAGGAAAAAACGGAGTCTTTGTCTAAAGAAATGCGTTGAGAAAGGGCAGATGTATAGAACCTTTCAACGAGATAGTGCTTTTTCAAATCTCTCAAAATGGAATCTGTTCCAAACATATATGCCATGGTTCCTTACTTCGATAGGGTGCAAATATCTCAATTTCACCCTTTTAGATACTCTTTCAGACCCATTGCCGATACTAAGTAGCAGTCAAAAATTTGTATCCATTTTTCATGTTTTTCATGATATGATGCATGGATCAGATATATCACGGTCAATTCCTCAGAAGATTCTTACACAATGGACTCTGATAAGTGAGATTTCGAGTCAATGTTTACAGAATCTTCTTCTGCCCGAAGAAATGATTCATCGAAATAATGAGTCACCCGTTCCATTGATATGGGCACATCTGAGATCAACAAATGCTCGGGAGTTCCTCTATTCAATCTTTTTCCTTCTTCTTGTTGCTGGATATCTCGTTCGTATACATCTTCTCTTTGTTTCCCGAGCCTCTAGTGAGTTACAGACAGAGTTAGAAAAGATCAAATCTTTGATGATTCCATCATACATGATGGAATTTCGAAAACTTCTGGATAGGTATCCTACATCTGAACTGAATTCTTTCTGGTTAAAAAATCTCTTTCTAGTTGTTCTGGAACAATTAGGAGATTCTCTGGAAGAAATACGGGGTTCTGCTTCTGGTGGCAACATGCTATTGGGTGGTGGTCCCGCTTATGGGGTCAAATCAATACGTTCTAAGAATAAATATTGGAAGATCAATCTCATCGATCTTGTAAGTATCATACCAAATCCCATCAATCGAATCATTTTTTCGAGAAATACGAGACATCTAAGTCGTACAAGTAAAGAGATCTATTCATTGATAAGAAAAAGAAAAAACGTGAACGGTGATTGGATTGATGAGAAAATCGAATTCTGGGTCGCGAACAGTGATTCGATTGATGATGAAGAAAGAGAATTCTTGGTTCAGTTCTCCACCTTAACGACAGAAAAAGGGATTGATCAAATTCTATTGAGTCTGACTCATAGTGATCATTTATCAAAGAATGACTCTGGTTATCAAATGATTGAACAACCGGGATCAATTTCCTTACGATACTTAGTTGACATTCATCAAAAGGATCTAATGAATTATGAGTTCAATAGATCCTGTTTAGCAGAAAGACGGATATTCCTTGCTCATTATCAGACAATCACTTATTCACAAACCTCGTGTGGGGCTAATAGTTTTCATTCCCCATCTCCTCATGGAAAACCCTTTTCGCTCCGCTTAGCCCTATCCCCTTCTAGAGGTATTTTAGTGATAGGTTCTATAGGAACTGGACGATCCTGTTTGGTCAAATACCTAGCGACAAACTCCTATGTTCCTTTCATTACGGTATTTCCGAACAAGTTCCTGGACGACAAGCTTAAAGGTTATCTTATTGATGATATCGATATTGATGATAGTGACGATATTGATGATAGTGACGATATTGATGATAGTGACGATATTGATGATAGTGATGGTATTGATGATAGTGATGATGACCTTGATATTGATATGGAGCTGCTAACTATGACGAATGTGCTAACTATGTATATGACGCCGAAAATAGACCGATTTGAGATCACCCTTCAATTCGAATTAGCAAAAGCAATGTCTCCTTGCATAATATGGATTCCAAACATTCATGATCTGCATGTGAATGAGTCGAATTACTTATCCCTCGGTCTATTAGAGAACTATCTCTCCAGTGAAAGATGTTCCACTGGAAAGATTCTTGTTATTGCTTCGACTCATATTCCCCAAAAAGTGGATCCCGCTCTAATAGCTCCGAATAAATTAAATACATGCATTAAGATACGAAGGCTTCTTCTTCCACAACAACGAAAGCACTTTTTCATTCTTTCATATACTAGGGGATTTCACTTGGAAAAGAAGATGTTCCATACTACTGGATTCGGGTCCATAACCATGGGTTCCAATGCACGAGATCTTGTAGCACTTATCAATGAGGCCCTATCAATTAGTATTACACAGAAGAAATCCATTATAGAAACTAATACAATTAGATCAGCTCTTCATAGAAAAACTTGGCATTTTCGATCCCAGATAAGATCAGTTCAGGATCATGGGATCCTTTTCTATCAGATAGGAAGGGCTGTTGCACAAAATGTACTTCTAAGTAATTGCCCCATAGATCCTATATCTATCTATATGAAGAAGAAATCATGTAAGGGAGGGGATTCTTATTTGTACAAATGGTACTTCGAA